TTCATTCCAGGTAAAACCCCCTTGAAGTATCAACTAATGGAGGAGGAGTGATATTAGATAACTCTTTCTCTTTTTTTTTTTCACAAATAGTAAATTTCGTATCTAATTTTGATAGTAGAAGGATTACCATATATAACACAAGATTTCTCCGCCGATTCCTTCTAATCGAGCCTCTCGGTCTGTCATTATACCTCGAGAAGTAGAAATAATTACAATCCCTATACCACCTAAAATTCTAGGAATTCTTTGATAGTTAGAATAGATTCGTAGACCAGGTCGACTTATCCGTTTTAAATTTAAAATAGTTTGAGATGGCCCCTTCCTATTTCTTCTATGTTGTAGGGTTAAAACCAAAAAATCTTTGTTGTTTTCCCGATGTTTTCTCACGTTTTCTATAAAACCTTCTCTTAAAAGTATTTTTACAATGCTTTCAGTGATGCTAGTAGATGATATTCGAACCGTTACTTTTCTATGCATGTCAGCATTTCGTATAGAGGTTATTATGTCAGCAATAGTGTCCCTACCCATAATGAACTAAAATTTTTGGTTCCTCAAAATTTTGATATAATAAACATGATATTTTTTGTTATGAAGTAACATTATTAAAGGTATATACGTGAGACACAATCTATTAATCATTCAAAATACTCTACTATAACTTATAACTCTATATGATGATGATGGTCTTATCTTATAATACTTCAGGGGCTAATGACACTATTTTAGTAAAATTTAACTTTCTTAATTCTCGGGCGATCGCACCAAAAACGCGAGTTCCTTTTGGATTTCCTTCTTGATCAATGACAACTGCAGCATTGTCATCATATCGTATTATCATACCATTATCGCGTTTGAGTTCTTTACAAGTACGTACAATTACAGCTCTGATCACTTCTGATCTTTTTAAGGGCATATTTGGTACTGCTTCTTTGATCACAGCAACAATAACATCACCAATATGAGCATATCGGCGATTACTAGCTCCTAGTATTCGAATACACATCAATTCTCGGGCCCCGCTGTTATCTGCTACATTCAAATAGGTCTGGGGTTGAATCATATCATTTTTTTTATCTGTTCTTTCAATGCAAAACAAAAGGGGCTAAGAAAAAAAGAAATATTCTTTGTCAAAAAAAAAAAAAAAAGAAACCTGCAATTGCTTTTTTATTCCAAGACCTGTTTCTTGTGGTTATACGTTTCTATCACGAAATAATGAATTGAGTTCGTATAGGCATTTTGGATGCCGCTATTGAAATAGCCTTTCTAGCTATATTTTCTGCTACGCCACCCATTTCATAAAGTATTCTACCTGGTTTAACAACAGCTACCCAATATTCGGGAGATCCTTTACCCGACCCCATACGTGTTTCTGCAGGTCTTACTGTAACGGGTTTGTCTGGAAATATACGTACCCATATTTTTCCACCACGGCGGGCATTTCGTGTCATTGCTCGTCGCCCTGCTTCTATTTGTCTAGATGTGATCCAAGCGGGTTCAAGTGCCTGAAGAGCATATCGACCGAAACAAATAGAATTACCTCGATACGATATTCCCCTCATTCTTCCTCTATGTTGTTTACGGAATCTGGTTCTTTTGGGGTTATAGTTGATGGTTGTTTCGCAATTCCATCTCTACTACAGAACTGGACATGAGAATTTCTTCTCATCCAGCTCCTCGCGAATAAAAACAATTGAAAAAAAAAAGCCGCGGGCGAATATTTACTCTTTTATCTTTTAATAGCTAGTTCAGTTGTAGGGTTAGCCCACGATCGCTCAGACTAAATGAAATTATTCTCTGGTTCGTTCCGCCATCCCACCTGATGAATCATTAGGATTCGTTTTCAATAAAATCTTCAGCATTCACAGGTTCCGTCGTTCCCATCGCTTCTCGATTAATGCTTAGGTCTGAATTCTACAATGGAGCCTCTCATTTAATTTGTTCTTGAACCAATCGTCTCAGTCTTTATTGGCCCGCGGCTCTTGATTTTTTTTGTTCTTTTGTTCTGTGAACATATTAATCTCCTTCGGTATTGAGAGTATTGATGCTTTATTACATTGTATTTTATGAGATGGTTTAGAGACCTTACATATTATTTTATTACATATTTTTATATTGGAATTATATCATTACTATATATTTTTTTCTTTCTCTCACCTTTCCAGTTATTCACATCCTTTTTATATTTCGTTTCACAACCCATAACATAACCCGATTGGTTTTTTTATACAAAACCATATTTCAGTTGCTACAACGATATGACTAATATATCATATCTTGACTGGTTTTTGGATCCAGATAATGTGAAGCGATGGGTTGGTTATTTCTTCTCTAGTTAATGGTCAGTCTATTTTTTTTTTTAATCCTAACCCTAAAAAACCAACGAGTCACACACTAAGCATAGCAATTAAAATTTTAATAAAATTAAATGGTCAATAGAATTTTTATTCAACCCTATAGAATTGCTCATTTTTTTGATTGAACATAATACATAATTAAATAA